ATACTGAAAAAAAAAAAGAATTGGCTTTAATACGTTATTCGCAACAACCGGATTTTCGTCGAGACATAATAAAAGGATCTATACGCGCTCAAAGACGTAAAACAATTCCCTGTAAACTCTTTCAAAGAAGTGTGGATTCCCCCCTTTTTTTGGAAAAAACGGAAAAAACCTCGTTCTTTTATTTTGATTTTTTTGATTCAAGTAAAATCTTTTTTATGTTCAAAAATTGGATAAGAAAAAAGACAGAAGTAAAAAACCGGGATTATACAGACGAAAAAGAAATTCTTAAAAAAGAGGAGGAAAAAAGAAAAAAAAATGAAAAAGAGGAAAAAAGACGTATAGAAATAGGAGAAGCTTGGGATAGCATTATATTTGCTCAAGTAATTAGAGGTTGTTTATTAATAACCCAATCGATTCTTAGAAAATATATTATATTACCCTCATTGATAATAACTAAAAATATCGTTCGTATACTATTATTTCAAATTCCCGAATGGTCGGAAGATTTTAGAGATTGGAAGAGAGAAATGTATATTAAATGCACGTATAATGGGGTTCAATTATCCGAAACAGAATTTCCCAAAAAATGGCTAACAGATGGTATTCAGATAAAGATCTTATTTCCGTTTCGTCTGAAACCTTGGCATAGATCTAAAGTACGATTTACAAAAAAGGAAACAGATCCACTGAAAAATAAAAAAGTGAAAAAAAAGAACTTTTGCTTTTTAACAATTTTTGGAATGGAAGTTGAATTGCCCTTTTCTGGTTATCCCCGAAATCGACTTTCATTTTTTGATCCCATTTTAAAAGAACTAAATAAAAAAATGAAAAAAATGAAAAATCGTTTTTTTCTAATTCTTAAATTTTTCAATGAAAAAACAAAAAGCTTTATAACCACCTCAAAAGAAACATCAAAATGGATCATCCAAAGTATAAAAAAAAAAGTTCTATTCCTAAACGAAAAAATGAATAAACTTCCCAATTTTTTAATTCTATTTAGATTCAAAAAAATAGATGAATTGGGGCAAAACAAAAAAAATTTCCCAATCAGTAAGAATAATCCAATAATTTATGAATCCACCACTCTAACTCAAGCTATTAATAAGACAAATCGTTCATTGACAGAAAAAAAAATAAAAGCCATAAATGTTAAGACAAATAAAATTATAAAAAAAATAGAAAAGATGACAAAAGAAAATAAACGTGGATTTATAATTTCAGAGATCAATATTAATTCTAAGAAAAAAAATTATGATACTAAAAGATTAGAATTAGAAAAAAAGATTTTGCAAATATTACAAAGAAGAAATATTCAACTAACCCATAAATTGTATTCCTTTTTAAAATTTTTTATGAATTTAATGAAAAAGGTATACACTGATATATTTCTTTGTATCGTTAGTGTTCCTAAGATCAATATACAATTTTTTCTGAAATCAACAAAAAAAATTATAAATCAATCCATTTACAATAAAAAAACAAATGAAAAAATAATTGATAAAACAAATCAAAGTATAATTCATTTTATTTCGATTATAAAAAACTCTTTTAATACTAAGAATACAAACTCAGCAACGAAAACGAATTCTTATGAGATATCCGCTTTGTCACAGGCATATGTATTTTTTAAAATATCCCAAATCCAAGTTCTTAACGTATATAAGTATAAGTTCAAATATGTTTTTTACTATGACGGGAAATCCCCTTTTTTTAAGGATGAAATAAAAGATTATTTTTTTGGAATACAAGGAATAATTCATTCCAAATTAAAACATAAGAACTCTCCCACCTCTTTAACGAATCAATGGACTAATTGGTTAAAGGTTCATTATCAATATGATTTATCTAAAAGGAGATGGTCTCGATTAGTACAAAAAAACCGGAGAAATAGAATAAAAAAACATCGTGGGGGTGAAAATAAAGATTTAACCAAACGCGATTCATATAAAAAAACCCAATTAATTGTTTCCAAAAACAAAAAACAACAAGTAGACTGTTTATTAAACTTATTATTACAAAAAAAAATTAAAAAACAATCTAGATATGATCTTTTGTTATATAAATTAATTAATTATGCAGAGAAGAAAGAATCATCTATTGATGGATATAGATTCCCACTCCAAGCAAACAAAAAGCAAGCAATTTCTTATGATTATAACACGCATAAAAAAGAATTTTTTGATAGGATGGGTGATATCTCTATCAAAAATTATATAGCAGAAGATGCTATTATTGATATCGAAAAAAATCTGGATAGAAAGTATTTTGATTGGGCGGTAATGGATGTAAAAATACAAAATCATTCTATATCGAATCTTAAATTTTGGTTCTTTTTTAAATTTCTGAGATTTTATGATGGATATAGGAATAAACCGTGGATCATACCAATTAAATTCCTTTTTTTACATTTTTCTGTAAATCAAAATTTTAATAAAATAAAAAATATTACTGAAAAGAGAAAAATAATAGATATTTTAAAACCATGGAAAAAAAAAAAAATTCTTGAATTCGAGTTAGAGCCGCGAAATCGAACAAAAAAAGAATATACGAGTAGAGTAGATCTTAATAAACCATCCCTTTCAAACCAAGAAAAAGATATTGAAAAAGATTCTGGAGAATCGGATAGGATAAAGGATGGTAAGGGTGAAAATAAAAAGAAATACAAGAACAAGATAGAGGCAGAAGTTAATTTATTACTAAGAAAGTATTTGAATTTTCATTTGAACTGGAAGGGTTCCTTAAATAAAAGAGTAATTAATAATGTCAAAGTATATTGTCTGCTGATTAGATTGAAAAATATAAAAGAAATTGCTATAGCCTCTATTCAAAGGGGAGAACTAAGTCTAGACATTATGATGATTCAAAATGAGCAGGATTCCACTCTTACGGGATTCAGAAAAAATAAGGAATTAATAGAAAAAGGAATTTTTATTATCGAACCTGTACGCCTGTCTAGAAAAAACAATGAACAATTTTTTATGTATGAAACCACGCGCCTCCTATTAATTCATAAGAGTAAACGCCAAATTTATCAACGAAACCTGGAAAAAAGTGATCTTGAAAAGCAAATTTTTAATAAATACATTCCCCAAAAAAGAGATCAAAGGATAAGACAAAATAAAGAAAAAAAACATTATGCTTTAGTTGTTCTTGAAAATATTTTATCGGCCAGACGTCGTAGAGAATTGAGAATTCTAATTTGTTTCAATCCTAGGAATATAAATAGTATTCCTAGAAAGACAATATTTTACAATGAAAATAAACTAAATAATTGCTGTCAAGTTTTGACTAAAAATAAAGATCGCGATAAAGAAAAAAAAAACCTAATGAATTTAAAATTTTTTCTTTGGCCGAATTATCGATTAGAAGATTTAGCTTGTATAAATCGCTATTTGTTTGATACCCATAATGGAAGTCGTTTCAGTATAGTAAGGATACATATGTATCCACGGTTGAAAATGTGGTAATTCAAATTTTTCTTCGATTTGCGATAACATATCTGTTGTGCGAGGAGAAAGATATTTATAAATATAAATGTTTACACGTATTGTGGCATTGATACTCATTTAATTCAATGATATGATGTATCCATTAGATTGAAAAATAAATAAATCAAGAAAAGCGTCTTATTTTTGAAGTATACAATAAGATTAATAATAATTAAATTAATTTGATAAAAAAAAAAGAATCAATTATTGAAAAATAAATAAATCAAGAAAAGCGTCTTATTTTTGAAGTATACAATAAGATTAATAATAATTAAATTAATTTGATAAAAAAAAAAGAATCAATTTTTGCAAAAATTAAGATTTTTTTCTTTACAAAATTAAAAACAAGTGTCATTACTATTACTGATCAATAAACTATATATATAAGGAGAGGGAGATAGGAAAGCTTTCATCATTTTATTTTTTATGATGAAAAAGATGATAAAAAAATCATTTATACCGGTTATTTCACAAGAAAAAAAAGAGGAAAACCCTGGATCAGTTGAATTTCAAGTAGTTAATTTCACCAATAAGATACGAAGACTTACTTCACATTTTGAATTGCACCGAAAAGATTATTTATCTCAAAGAGGCTTACGTAAAATTCTTGGGAAACGACAACGATTACTTTCTTATTTGTCAAAGAAAAATAAAATACGTTATAAAAAATTAATAAATCTGTTGGATATTCGGGATTCACAAATTCGTTAATTTCAAGAGTTATTTTCAATTATTCGATTTCTTAGATTTTGAATTTTGATGAACTTTTTTTCTTTTAAGCGATTCATCGAAGAATGTGAATCGAGGAAAAACCTATGAATGTCCCAGCTACAAGAAAAGACCTCATGATAGTAAATATGGGTCCTCACCACCCATCAATGCATGGTGTTCTTCGACTTATTGTTACTCTGGATGGTGAAGATGTTATTGATTGTGAACCAATATTGGGTTATTTACACAGAGGAATGGAAAAAATTGCGGAAAATCGAACAATTATACAATATCTGCCTTATGTAACACGTTGGGATTATTTAGCCACTATGTTCACAGAAGCAATAACCGTAAATGGACCGGAACAGTTAGGAAATATTCAAGTACCTAAAAGAGCCAGCTATATCCGAGTAATTATGTTAGAGTTGAGTCGTATAGCTTCCCACCTACTATGGTTGGGACCTTTTATGGCAGATATTGGTGCACAAACTCCTTTTTTCTATATTTTTAGAGAAAGGGAATTCATATATGATCTATTCGAAGCTGCGACAGGTATGAGAATGATGCATAATTTTTTTCGTATCGGAGGAGTAGCGGCTGATCTACCTCACGGTTGGATAGATAAATGTTTTGATTTCTGCAATTATTTTTTCACAAGGGTTGTTGAATATCAAAAACTTATTACGCGCAATCCTATTTTTTTAGAAAGGGTTGAGGGGGTGGGTGTTGTTGGTGGAGATGAAGTAATAAATTGGGGTTTATCGGGACCAATGCTCCGGGCTTCCGGAATACAATGGGATCTACGTCAAGTTGATAATTATGAATGTTATGAAGAATTTGATTGGGAAGTTCAATGGCAAAAAGAAGGCGATTCATTGGCTCGTTATTTAGTTAGAATTGGTGAAATGATGGAATCCATAAAAATTATTCAACAGGCTTTGGAGGGGATTCCCGGCGGACCGTATGAAAATTTGGAAATCCGATGTTTTGATAGAGAAAAAGAACCAGAATGGAATGATTTTGAATATCGATTCATTGGTAAAAAACCATCTCCAACTTTTGAATTGCCAAAACAAGAACTTTATGTAAGAGTTGAGGCCCCCAAGGGAGAATTGGGGATTTTTTTAATAGGAGATCAGAATGGTTTTCCTTGGAGATGGAAAATTCGTCCGCCGGGTTTTATCAATTTGCAAATTCTTCCTCAATTAGTTAAAAGAATGAAATTGGCTGATATTATGACAATACTAGGTAGCATAGATATCATTATGGGAGAAGTTGATCGTTAAAATGATAATTGATACAACAGAAGTCCAAGATATCAATTCTTTTTCCAGATTGGAATCTTTTAAAGAGGTCTATGGAGTTCTATGGGTAGTCGCCCCTATTTTAATTATTGTATTAGGAATCACAATAAGTGTATTAGCAATTGTATGGTTAGAAAGAGAAATATCCGCAGGGATGCAACAACGTATTGGACCTGAATACGCCGGTCCTTTTGGCGTTCTTCAAGCTCTAGCAGACGGAACAAAATTACTTTTCAAAGAGAATCTTATTCCGTCTAGAGGGGATATTCGTTTATTCAGTATCGGACCATCCATATCAGTTATCTCAATTCTAATAACCTATTTAGTAATTCCTTTTAGCTATAATTTTGTTTTATCTGATTTAAATATCGGTGTTTTTTTATGGATTGCTATTTCGAGTATTGCTCCCATTGGACTTCTTATGTCAGGATATGGTTCAAATAATAAATATTCTTTTTTGGGTGGTCTCCGAGCTGCTGCTCAATCGATTAGTTATGAAATACCATTAACTTTATGTGTATTATCAATATCTCTACGTGCGATTCGCTGAAACAGAAGCTTTTCAATGCTATTGTGCTATGCTCCTCGTCTCTTTATAGTACTTTGATGGGAAAGGGGTTGAATAAATTGAATAGATATCCTCATTATCTATATTTTCTTTTTCACAATTCAGATTGAAGAACGAAATCAGATAGTTATATGAGTGAAATAAAACAGCTTCTTTCTATTCTATTGAATATAATTTATGAATATTATATGGAATCCTATATTATCTAAAGTAAATAGATATAGTATAATGAATGGATTTGAAATTGCAGTAAAAATATTGATTCTCGTTTTCTATGTATAAGAATTAAGTGAAATAAAATTATAAATAGAAGATACCTTTTACCCCAAGATTGGATAATAAGTCACCCTGTCTTGAAAGCGGGTTCAAAAGAAGGACCAACCTTATTGAGTTTTTAGGTACTATTTGTAGGAATTATCATAAATAGATTTAACATAAATAAGTGGGTTAAAAAAAAGAAGTGGATGGTTAGAAACACTAAAATACACAAAGGATTCGTAATGCAAATTTTGTAAATAATCGATAAAGAGAATTTACGCATAATACAAAAAGAATATTAATCGGGGCTTTAAGTTGGTGGATGGTTAGAAACACTAAAATACACAAAGGATTCGTAATGCAAATTTTGTAAATAATCGATAAAGAGAATTTACGCATAATACAAAAAGAATATTAATCGGGGCTTTAAGTTGGTAGAAACAAATAAAGCAGTACTCCCCACAACTCCGATCCAGAGTATGGATCCATCCACTGATTAAATAAATGACTATTGGGAACGAAATAATCCTTTACTATTTTTTAAAGTCTCTTTTTACTTGCACAAAAAAAGAAGAATAGGAACGAAAAAAAAATAGATCGAATTCATGTCATAATTCAGAAATTAATGTGTAATTCTTTTTCGTAATTGAAAATGATAGGTTATTGATAATTCGATAAGAGTATTTTATTAAAGAATTCAGTTATTACTCAACAAATGAAAATTTTTATTTTTAAGGGATAAGATCAATTCAGAAGTACTTTTTTTATTATTTATTAGAACAGACAGAATTCAATTAGTCTAATTCAGAACCATCCGATAGATAAGAATATTATCTATATTAAATTAAACAATATAATAAGAGATAAATAATCGGCTTGGTCCTTAGATTTATTTTAGGCTTTCTAGGAGCCGTATGAGGTGAAAATCTCACGTACGGTTCTGGAATAGAGATGGAAACAGTAATGTTATCACCGACTAGGATTATCGAACAGTTTAAGTACAGTTGATATAGTTGATGCACAATCAAAATATGGGTTTTGGGGATGGAATTTGTGGCGTCAACCTATGGGTTTCGTCGTTTTTCTAATTTCTTCCCTAGCAGAATGCGAAAGATTACCTTTTGATTTGCCAGAAGCGGAAGAAGAATTAGTAGCGGGTTATCAAACCGAATATTCGGGTATCAAATTTGGTTTATTTTATGTTGCTTCCTATTTAAACCTATTAATTTCTTCATTATTTGTAACAGTTCTTTACTTGGGTGGGTCGAATATCTCTATTCCGTACATATCCCTTTCTGATTTTTTTGAAATAAATAAAGAATATGGAGTATTTGGAACTACAATTGGTATCTTTATTACACTAGCTAAAACTTATTTGTTCTTATTCATTTCTATCATAACAAGATGGACTTTGCCTAGGCTAAGAATGGATCAATTATTAAATCTTGGCTGGAAGTTTCTTTTACCTATTTCTCTTGGTAATCTATTATTAACAACTTCGTCTCAACTGTTTTCACTCTAAAAGATTGATTTTTTATATTTATAACTTGTCTCAAACAAGAGAAAGAAATAAAAAAAATATTCATAGATATTCACGATATGTTCCTTATGGTAACTAGGTTCATGAATTATAGTCAACAAACAGTCCGAGCTGCAAGATACATTGGTCAAGGTTTCATGATTACCTTATCTCACGCAAATCGTTTACCGGTAACTATTCAATACCCTTATGAAAAATTAATAACATCGGAACGTTTCCGCGGTCGAATACATTTCGAATTTGATAAATGCATTGCTTGTGAAGTATGTGTTCGTGTATGTCCTATAGATTTACCCGTTGTGGATTGGAAACTAGAAACTGATATTCGAAAGAAACGATTGCTTAATTACAGTATTGATTTCGGAATCTGTATTTTTTGTGGTAACTGTATTGAGTATTGTCCGACAAATTGTTTATCAATGACGGAAGAATATGAACTTTCGACTTATGATCGTCATGAATTGAATTATAATCAAATTGCTTTGGGCCGTTTACCAATGTCAGTAATTGATGATTATACAATTCGAACAATTCAAATAAAATAAGATTTTTGATAATGAAATAAAAAAAGTAATAGAAATCACATTATTCTATATCCATATAAGATTAGAAATATATTCTATAAATAAATATAAACTAAAAATATGAAATAGTTATATATACATATATATACTTTAGTTTTTAGTATAATTTTAAACTACTCTTTCGTATAGAAATTGTAATGACATTGATCATATAACTGTACCTGTATCAATTCACACTCCTTAGAATTTTTTTTAATTCAATGCAAAAAATATATAATTTTTTTCCCGGTCATATCAAAAAAGTCATGAAATTTCGATTTATTTATCTCTTTTTTTACATAGAATGGATTTGCCCAAAACGCTACATGATTTTCTTTTAGTCTTTCTGGGATCGGGTCTTGTATTAGGAAGTCTAGGAGTAGTATTACTTACCAACCCAATCTTTTCTGCCTTTTCGTTGGGACTAACTCTTGTTTGTATATCTTTATTGTATATTTTATCAAACTCCCATTTTGTAGCTGCATCACAGTTACTTATTTACGTGGGAGCTATAAATGTTTTAATCCTATTTGGTGTGATGTTCATGAATGGTTCAGAATATTACCAAGAGTTTCGTCTTTGGACCGTTGGCGATGGAATGACTTTGATGGTTTGTACAAGTATTTTTATTTCACTAATAACTACTATTCCAGATACATCATGGTACGGCATTATTTGGACTACAAGATCCAATCAGATTATAGAGCAAGATTTGATAAGTACTAGTCAACAAATTGGAATTCATTTATCAACAGATTTTTTTCTTCCATTTGAACTCATTTCAATAATTCTTTTAGCTGCTTTAATAGGTGCCATTGTCGTAGCTCGCCAGTAAGAAATCCTTAGACCTAGCAATAGAAATCCAAATTCAATTTTCTTCCATTTTATAACATTGATTTCTCTCAAATTAAATTATATGTGAACGTGAAAGAGTATTTATGTAGAAAATCCCCCTTTTTACTAATATATTTTTTTTTGTTTCAGACTGGTTCTATATCTTTCTTTAGTCAATCGAATCCGTTGAATTGTTATTTTTATTATATATATATATATTGAAATGAATCAAAATTGATAAGGAGTTGTTCAATGATGCTCGAACATGTACTTGTTTTGAGTGCTTATCTATTTTCTATTGGTATCTATGGATTAATCACGAGTCGAAATATGGTTCGAGCCCTTATGTGTCTTGAACTTATACTGAATGCAGTAAATATGAATCTCGTAACCTTTTCTGATTTTTTTGATAATCGCCAATTAAAGGGAAATATTTTTTCAATTTTTGTTATTGCTATTGCAGCCGCTGAAGCAGCTATCGGACCGGCGATTGTTTCCTCAATTTCGCGTAACAGAAAATCAATCCGTATCAATCAATCGAATTTGTTGAATAAATAGTATTAATCATAATTAGTCAAAAAGAAGTAAAATTTTTCTAAATTGAGAATAGTGTAATATTTCTCAATTCAAATTAGCATGTAAGCTATACAACAACTTATGATTATGTTGGCGAAAACATAAGAAATCAAAGTATCTTGGTCTTCTTTTTTTCCTTTTTATAAGTTAAGCTAGACGTCGATTTTGATTAGCAAAATTCTGATAAATCATTGATTCATCTAGTGTCTAAATATATAATTTATTTACGAGTTTACTAGATTGAAAATTTTTATTTTTGAATATCAAAAATTATTAGAGATCCAATGTCACATTCAGTAAAAATTTATGATACATGTATAGGATGTACTCAATGTGTCCGAGCATGTCCTACAGATGTATTAGAAATGATACCTTGGGACGGATGTAAAGCTAAGCAAATAGCTTCTGCCCCAAGAACAGAAGATTGTGTTGGTTGTAAAAGGTGCGAATCCGCTTGTCCGACGGATTTCTTAAGTGTTAGAGTTTATTTATGGCATGAAACAACTCGAAGTATGGGTCTAGCTTATTGATACTTTTCAGAAAACACCACACGAATATATTTTTTTTTACTGGCAAAAGCCCGCACTCAAAATAGAAAAAAAGATCTTTTTTTCTATTTTGAATGCGGGCTTTTCTGGCGCAAGTGTATCTTATTTTTATCATGAATTATTTTCCTTGGTTAACAATAGTTGTAATCTTGCCAATAGCGGGCGGTTCCTTAATTTTCTTATTTCCTCATAGGGGAAATAAGGTAATTAGATGGTATACTATTTGTATATGTTTAATAGATCTCCTTTTAACAACCTATGCATTTTGTTATCATTTCCAATTGGATGATCCGCTAATTCAACTGACGGAGAGTTATAAATGGATCAATTTTTTTGATTTTTACTGGAGATTCGGAATAGATGGACTCTCTATAGGACCCATTTTACTGACGGGATTTATCACCACTTTAGCTACTTTAGCGGCTCAGCCTATTACTCGAGAATACCAATTATTCTATTTCCTGATGTTAGCAATGTATAGCGGTCAAATAGGACCATTTTCTTCTCGAGACATTTTACTTTTCTTCATCATGTGGGAATTGGAATTAATTCCCGTTTATCTACTTTTATCCATGTGGGGGGGAAAGAAACGTTTGTATTCGGCTACAAAGTTTATTTTATATACTGCAGGAAGTTCTGTTTTTTTATTAATAGCAACTCTGGGTATCGGTTTATATGGTTCTAATGAACCAACACTAAATTTTGAAACATTAAATAATCAATCATATCCCTTGGCGCTGGAAATAATAGTATATATAGGATTTCTTATTGCGTTTGCTGTCAAATCGCCGATTATACCCTTACATACATGGTTACCGGATACCCACGGAGAGGCCCATTACAGCACTTGTATGCTTTTAGCCGGAATCTTATTAAAAATGGGAGCATATGGATTGGTTCGAATTAATATGGAATTATTTTCCCACGCCCATTCTATATTTTGCCCCTGGTTAATGATATTAGGTTCCATTCAAATAATCTATGCCGCTTCAGCATCTATTGGTCAACGTAATTTAAAAAAAAGAATAGCTTATTCCTCAGTATCTCATATGGGTTTCCTAATAATAGGAATAGGTTCTATAAGCGATACGGGGCTCAACGGGGCCATTTTACAAATAATATCTCATGGATTTATTGGCGCCGCGCTTTTTTTCTTGTCGGGAACTAGTTATGATAGACTACGTCTTCTTTATCTTGACGAAATGGGCGGAATGGCTATGCCAATGCCAAAAATATTCACGTTTTTCACTATTTTATCGATGGCTTCTCTTGCATTGCCGGGCATGAGCGGTTTTTTTGCAGAGTTGATAGTTTTTTGGGGAATAATTACCAGCCAAAAATATTTTTTAATAATGAAAATACTAATTACTTTTGTAACAGCAATTGGAATGATATTAACTCCTATTTATTCATTATCTATCTTACGGCAGATGTTCTATGGATACAAGTTTTTTAATACACCAAACTCTTATTTTTTTGATTCTGGACCGAGAGAATTATTTATTTCGATTTCTATCCTTATACCTATAATAGGTATTGGTATTTATCCGGATTTCATTTTCTCATTCTCGGTTGACAAGGTTGAAGCTGTTCTATCTCATTTTTGATAGAAAGTTTTCGTGAAAAATGGAATGAAAAAAAAATATCTTTCCCGTTGGATTCACAAAAAAAAGTGAATTGTACTAGAATATTTTTCTTGATTGTGCGAACCCCTTGAATCATTACATGAAAAATGGAATGAAAAAAAAATATCTTTCCCGTTGGATTCACAAAAAAAAGTGAATTGTACTAGAATATTTTTCTTGATTGTGCGAACCCCTTGAATCATTACATTAACTTGATTCAAAGGGTTCTCGATGATTTATTTATCAGAAGTTAAAATGCTTTCTATATTTGTCAGATTATATTCTTTACTCATTTTAATTCAATTAGATGTAAACGAACCATAACTATGTAGTCCTATTCCTAAGAGATTGATCCCAAAATAACATATCCAAATTATAAGAAAGCCTATGGAGGCCACTATTGAAGAATTTAATCCTTCCAATTTTTTATTTTTTCTAGTATGTAAATAAATCGCGAATATTGTCCAAGTAATAAAGGCCCAAGTTTCCTTGGGATCCCAATTCCAATAGGAGCCCCATGCCTCGTTAGCCCATACTGCTCCTGAAAGAATACCGATCGTTAAAAAGATAAAACCTAGACTAATAATACGATAACCCCAACGATCCAATTGTTGAATAAATTGATACCTGTGATAATTTCTATAACTATAAGATGAAAAAGAAGTTTTTCGTAAAGCATTGTTTCTTTCATTCATATTTATGTTTTTGATTTCAACAGAATCAAACGATTCATTTAAAAAACGAAATTTTTTGCTTTTACCAAAAATTTGTATGAATTCTTGAAATGTAATGACTAAAATAGCTACTGATAATAGTGATCCACATAAAAGAGCTGCGTAGCTTAATATCATCATACTTACGTGCATCATTAACCAATGGGATTGTAAAGCGGGTACTAATATTACAGATTGATGCATTTCGGTTAAAAGACCCGAAGTAGCAAAGCCTTGGGTAAAAATAACACTTGGTGCAATTATTGTACTTAAATCGTTTTTTTCTTTTTTAAAACGCGGAATCATATAAAAAATTGAAAAACCCCATGAAAGAAAGATTAAGGATTCATATAAATCACTAAATGGTAAATGGCCTGAAAAAAACCAACGAGTAATTAATAATCCCGTTATACACAAAAAAGTTATTATCATGCCCTTTTTGGACGAATCATATAATCCTACAATTTGGTTGATGAATAAGGTTATCAAATGAATTGAAATTACAATTGATACGACCGAAAACGAAATATGAGTTAATATATGCTCTAAAGTTGAAAATATCATATATATCTAATGAAAATAAAAAAGGTGGGAATACTAGGAATAGAAATAAGTAATTGAATTCATTATAGGACTTATTCTTTGAAAAAAAGAAGATGCCATGCCGCTACTCGGACTCGAACCGAGATGCTCTAGCACTGCTTCCTAAGAGCAGCGTGTCTACCAATTTCACCATAGCGGCGGCTTACTTAAACTCATAATAACCGATTTTTAGTTAATCGTCGAGATTGAAAGAATCAATTAAAGTGCAATATTTGTTTACTAAACAATAGAATTAATTTTTTAATAAATAATAATAATTAATTTGAAACTTTAGATTCTAAATTTAGAATATTGAATATATATTCAATATTCTAAATTTAGTACTATACTAGTATAGTATTAAAAAATACTCTTTGAATATAACTAATTCATATTTTTTGCAGTATTTCTATTTGTTACAAAAAAAACTTTTTGAATTTCCCGTAAAAATGGATTGCGCTAATGAAAAAGCTTTCAATGCTGTCCAATATCCCTTCTTTTTCCAAAAATTCTTACGGATGAGTTTTTTTGATATAGAAGTCCGCTTTTTTGGAACTGCCATCCAACCAGGTAGTTTTTTTATTTCTATACTTCGATGTGAAAGACATTTTTTCTGTAAATGAAAACGAATTGTTCCTTAATTAATTAATAATTTGGATACCGTTTTCTCCCCACTTTTTTTTATAGATAATAAAGAAAAAACTGTTTCCATAATTGTCAAAGAAAAATTTGAATTTTCATTTTACAAATTTCGTTTTTATTAATAATTATATTTGAATATTTATAAATTTTTATTGAATTATTAATATAGTAATTTCTATTTTACTGGGAATTTCATTATTGACTCATTTTTTTATTTTGGAATATTCGAAATAGTGTGCAAAGATTCAGAATAATTAAGAATACAAAATTCTAGTTATATATCCACTTTTTTATTAACCGAACCTTTTACAAAAGACATAAAACAAAACAGGCGAATAATAAACAAAATTCATTAAGAATCCAAACAAATCTTTTTTTATTCTTTTTTTTCTATGGAATATACACATCAATCTTCATGGATCATACCTTTCACCCCACTTCCCGTTCCTATATTAATAGGAGTAGGACTTCTACTTTTTCCGACGGCAACAAAAAATCTTCGCCGTATGTGGGCTTTTCCTAGTATTTTTTTGTTAATTATAGTTATGATTTTTTCTGTGGATCTGTCTATTCATCAAATCAAGAACAGTTCTATCTATCAATATGTATGGTCTTGGACTATAAATACTGATTTTTCTTTAGAGTTTGGTTACTTGATCGATTCACTTACCTCTATTATGTCAATATTAATTACTACTGTTGGCATTCTCGTTCTTATTTATAGTGATAATTATATGTCTCATGATCAAGGGTATTTGAGATTTTTTGCTTATTTAAGTTTTTTTAATACTTCAATGTTAGGATTAGTTACTAGTTCTAATTTGATACAAGTTTACATTTTTTGGGAATTGGTTGGAATGTGTTCTTATCTATTAATAGGTTTTTGGTTTACACGTCCTATTGCGGCAAATGCTTGTCAAAAAGCGTTTGTAACTAATCGTGTGGGCGATTTTGGTTTATTATTAGGAATTTTAGGTCTTTATTGGATAACGGGTAGTTTGGAATTTCGGGATTTATTCCAAATATTCAACAACTTGATTCATCAAAA